TTAAAATGAATTTATTTTACTTGTATCTCCCATCTCTCTATTTTTTTTAGTTATTTACTAGAGCAATTATGATCTGGAAGTTGATCCAGGGCAAGTGTTCAGATCTATTATGACATAGATGTTTGGCGCCCAACGGACCTTTTTGGGGGTTTAAGATTCTAATTCTAAATCCCTTTTGAATTAAGTTAAAAACTTTTTTGTTGTGCAACTTAGACGATTCCTATCGCAATTCTAAAATATTATATAGAGATCCTAAATGTTTTACTATACAATATCCATCCAATGTATTTATTTTATATTAATTAATATAATTATTATTATTTTTTTTTTAATTCTAATATAATAAGTAATACTCTCATCCTAACTATTTAGGATAGCACTAACAATCGTTTAGTCATTACTAAAGAAATACCCAAATTTTTAGTCATTCAAATTATATAGTTTAAAATTCTAATAATTTTTCCATTTATAAAAACGACTAAGCCCAAATGACGTATTTTTGGAAATACTGTTATAAGTTCTATACATATACATTCTGATCAACAATTTTAAAATTAAAAGACGACACCAAAGTAATTGCACTTTCCTTACTTTGTTATGTTTCCGACGTAACTCTCATCAACTAGTATCGAATATTTAGATTTTTTTTAATAGCAATATTTATTTAATTTTTAATTTAAAATGAAATAAATAAATCGATGAATAAAATAATATTAAGAGTTTATTGAATTGAAATATTTATAAATATTATAGAAAAATCTTATTAAATTAAAGAATTTCATATTTGAAATAGACGAAACGAAATAAAAAAATTCTGTACTGTATCTGTGTATTCGTTATCCTTACGAAATCTCAGATAAACTGGAACGATTTGATAAGGGATATAATGAAATTCTTTAATTAGTTTTTCCCAGAATAAAAATGTAATTTTAATTTTATTAATGGACCAAAAAAAATGTTATTCGAAACGTCCCGTGATCTTCAACCAATTATGCGCTTCAATATAATTCCCAGGAGTAAGTGTTATAGCTTGTTTCCAATACTCGGCGGCTTGATCAAACCAAGCCTCTGCAATTTCAGAATCTCCCTGTCGGATGGCCTGTTCTCCCCGGTCGGAATAGGCGGGTCAATTCCTTCCCTTAGAACCGTACTTGAGACTTTCCTACCTCATACGGCTCCGCAGTCAATTCTTTTGGTGTCCTTTTTTTACCTATAAAAAGGAAAACAAGGAATGAGATTTCTCATAGATCTCTCCCACTCTTCGAGATAACCAAAAGAGGTTAATCAGATGAGTTTCAAACTTTTATTTTTATTTAATTAAAAATATTTTATTTATTTTTTGATTAATAATAAGTTTTATTTTAGTTTTATCTTTTCTCCCACCCGCAGAAGAATAAAGTATAGGTATTTACTCCTATTGTTAGTATTTTCGGCAAGGTAACTATCTCGATTTCATATCGAAATTTATATAGAATCTTTGAGAAAGACTTTCCTTTCTAAAAAAAGTACTAAAGAAAAGACTTACTATCTTTGGGATCTGATCCTACACCGCCGCTCAATACCTTAGTGGATTAACTCTATTACAGAAGTTAATTACTCACTTTTATATATCTTATTATTCTTATATTTTTATATATCTTATTATTCTTATATATAGGCATAAATAAGCAGTTCTTTTCTTAATGTATTGGCCCAAAACCTCGTTAATTGATCTTTACGGTGCTTCCTCTCTATCAATTAAAAATTTTTATCCATAGACGACATTAAAAAAAGTATCTAGGCATATCTTATTTCGTCATATTTTCATTCCCATTTCTATGAAGTGTATTTCTTTCCTACAGCTCAAAAAATCGGCGTTTTAGACGATGTATATGTAGTGAGCCTATTTTTTTTTAGTATTTACTAAAAAAAGAGGGGAGGTCTTCCTTTTTCCTTCTATAGTGGAGATAGTCGCACGTAATGACAGATCACTGCCATATTATTAAAAGCTTGGGGTAAGAATGGGTTTCGTTCTAGTGCCCGGAAATAATATTCTAAGGCTTTCGTATGTTCCCCATTACTTGTGTGAATAAGGCCTATATTATAGAGTATATAACTTCGATCGTAGGGGTCGATTTCTAGTCGCATAGCTTCATAATAATTCTGTAAAGCTTCCGCATAATTTCCTTCGGATTGAGCTGACATCCGTTACGGTCGTCATTCGATTCAAAGAATCTCCGTTCCAGAACCGTACGTGAAATTTTCATCTCATACGGCTCCTCCTTTAAATACGCATAATGAGCATAAAAAATACATAGAATAATAAATAGGGTTTAATCTCATTATGAACTGAGTGGGGCTAGTGTTAAAAAAAAAATATCTAGCCAACCTTCTTGCGCAAGAACTTGTACTAACATCAAATGCCTTGATACTAATATAGAAAAGATAACTCGAACAATTACTTTGTTCTCAACGCCTCCTAATTTCCAGGAAATAGTCACTTCAACAGTCTTTGATGGTT